TTCGCCCCTAATCCCATAGATAACTCGTGGAGATTTCTTATTTTTAACAAACTGTTGGTAATATAGCAGATAAATTTTTAGTTTATGTAAATAGATAAGCGTGCATCCAGTAGGAATTGAACCTACGACTTCGCCAATTATGAGTTGGGCGCTTTAACCACTTAGCCATGGATGCTTAATGAGGACCACATAGGATTTGGAAAATGTTCTAATATAAAAAAATCGAAATCGTTGCAATTTAGTAATCAGCATTTTTGAATTGACAAAAATATACAGAATTCAACATGTCTGCAGAATGTGTAGTGTAAAAGAAACATATAAGGAAAAAAATTTCATAGTCATCGAAATCCATACATAACTGGTATCATAATAAAGACTAAACACGTTTGAATTTAAAAAATAAATATTTTCAAATATAAAATCTAATTAAAGTAAAAGAAACTAAAAAAACTCGGGAGGTTTACACAGGCATGAAAAAACAAAATCGCAAATTTGGTATTTTCGAATTGAGAGAGATCAATAAGTCTAAATCATGGACCCAATTTTATTCAGTGGGATCCTTCATTCACATTTTTTTCCGCCAAGAGCGGTTTTTAAAACTATTTGATCCGCGTCTCTTACTTTCACGCAATTTACCGGGTTCAACAAGAAATCCATATTTCACCATCAAGGGAGTCATAGTAGTTGTAGTCGGGATCCTTATATATCGCATGAACACTCAAAATATGGTTGAACGAAAAAACCTCTATTTGAAAAGATTTTTTCCTCTCCCATTTACTGACACTAGTGATCAAGCCCGTGGATTAACTAAAATGAGTATGTTGCTCCTTTCTTTTCCAAAAGGAAAAACTCTATTTGAAAATTCTTTACTGAAACCGACAGAAAAGACTCAGGTTCTGCCAATAACAAAAGTGCGGTGGAGGAACTTGATCGAGAATCTTAGTTTTTTTGTATATTATCTAGATGATGATAGGCCCGAATCCTATTTTTTTTTTAGTAATATGAGGTTAAACAAGGATCGGTTTTTTAGCACGGGGCGGAATATATGGTCAAATCTTCAGTCTGCTTCCACAAGATCAAGATCTCATTTTGTTCAAGGAAAGAATTCGAGTAAACTCAAAAGATCCTCGGATCCACCCATAGACCTTTTTGAGTCCCTTCAGAATGAGGATTCGGAATATTCTGGATTGATTCATAAAAAAAATATTCAACAACAAAAAGAACGAGCAAGTTCTTGGGATCCTTCCTTTCTTGAAACGGAACGCGAGAAATATATGATTTCTCAGCGGTCTCCGGAAAAAATGGAACATTTTCGGACAAGATTCCTTGGTTCTTTTTGCTCGGAGAGATGTTCAGAACTATATATAACGTCGACTCCGATTGAGAGGGCCACTAAGGATCCTTCCTTTGCGAAGAAACCTCTTTGTTTTGTCCGGCGAGCGGAAAAGAAAGAAATACTTGATTTATTCAAAATCATTCTTTATTTACAAAATAATGTCTCAATTCATTCTATTTCATCAGATCCGGCCAAAAAAAATCTATTCTTTAGTTTAGTTCAGCGATTCTATTTGAAAGTCGAAGAGATCTTGCAAGGAAGAGCAGATCTATGGACTCTAGTACTAAGCGAACCAGATATGGTGTATCAGAAGGAATTTTCTTTTTATCTTAATAATGATTTGGGATTAGATCAACCAAAATTATTGAATGAGATATTAAACGATAGGGCTGAGACTCATTCTTTTTTTAAGCGAGGCAGACAAAAAATGGTGGGTTTTTTTAGTAAAAATCGAATGAAATCGATTCGGCAATATCAATGCATTCAAAACGACTCTAGTCTAAGAGATCTATTCAATAGATCCCATCGGAATCAAATTCCAAGAGAACAAAAAGGAACAGCTCTTCTCAATTATCGAACTCGAATGAACTCTAAAATCAAAAAGGATTCTACCTATCGATACAAATGGTCGAATAGCATAATGAGTTTACAGGAACAGTTTGAACATTTCCTTTCTGAGCAGAAAAAGTTTTTTCAAGTCCAAAAGAGTCGTTTTGAAGGCACGTTTCAAGTCATGCAAGTGAAGTGTGGTGAATTACGTGTTTTTTTTATTCGATTTCCTGGTAAATTACGTGTTTATATTATTCAATTAAGTGTTTCTATTCTTGAAAAATGGATTTATTGGTCTGAGGTTCGTAAGTACATAGAGAAAAAAGTACAAAAAAGGGTATATAAGTTAATTCCTTATCTGTTGGACAAACTTTCCAAGGCAGTTCGATCCTTCTTTTCGCCACATTCGCTTGTTGGCTTGTTTACTAAGATATTTGGTTTTGCGACTAAATTTATTTTCTTTTGGGCTAATTTACCTCTTTTTTACTGTGTAAGTTTCGGGAATACCCCGATTCAGAGATCCGAAATTTCTATCTATGAGTTGCAAGGGCCAACTCATAAACTTTGTAATCAGTTGTTAGAATCAATAGGATTTAAAATGGTTCATTTAAAAAGACTGAACCCCATTTTGGTGGAAAAGTCGAGTCCTTCTAACTTCGTAGTAAATGGAGCACCTAATAAGCTACCAATTGACTCATTACATACTCGAACCAAATCTTTCTATAAAAAGGATTCAGATTTTTTAAAAATCTTCCACGATCAAGAAAATTGGTTGAACCCCGCGAATCAATTTCAAAGAAGTTCATTAATATATTCTTTTTATAAAGCAAATAGACTTCGATTCTTGAATAATCCGGACTGCTTTTGGTTCGATTGTAAGACAAGATTTCCATTTTCTGTGGAAAGGACTTGGAATACTCATTTCAATTTTCTTTATGGACAATTTCTGAATAGCTTGTTCCTTCCTAATAAAATAGTTTCTTGGTGTGTGGGTAAAAAGCCTATAGGTACTATGGAGGCACAAGTAGATCTAAAATGGATTTCTCAGGATTTTCACTCCGATCCAGTCCTTGGTAGAACTATTTATTCGATCATAAATACTTCTGCAACACCTCTAACAGAGACACAAATAGTCAATTTGGAAAGACCTTCGTGTCAACCTTTTTTCGATCTGAATGTGAATCTATCTGATTCTGAAACAAAAAAATTTTATGAGCTTCCCAATTTTATTTCAAAGATGGGTTTGAGTCATAGCCCCTATTCAGAATCTATTCATTTTGATCGAAAAGAAAAAAATTTTCAAAGAGATAGTTTTTTTTCGATTTTATCAGAAAAATGGAATTTATTTGAAAGATATCTGCCAAGCTTTTTTACTTTAGCAGGGTACAAATATATAAATCTAATATTTTCAGACCTAGTGTCAAGGGTTTTGGCTTTATCATGGCGAAGTCTTCAGATCGAATTAGGGAAAAGGCCAGTTTTTATAACAATCGAGAGCTTGAGGAGGGGGTGGTTCAATAACTTCATTCTGGGCATAGAAATAATTCATCGAAATACTTCGGTAAAGATGTTCTATTTCAAAACTTTCTTTGTGATTTTTGTTGGGTATCTCATTACTATGCATCTTTTCTTTGTTTCGCGAGCGTTTATTAAGTTATATAAAAAATTAAAAAGTTTAAACTATTTTATGAGTTCCTCATCTAGGATTGAGGTTCGAAAACTTTTAGATAAGTATCCTATGTCTGAACCAAATGATTTTTGGTTAAAGAATCTGCTCAGCGATATTATGACTCGAATTGCTTTTTCTATAAATGTCAGAAAGCTAAGTCATATAAGTCATACAAGTAAAGATATCTATTCCTTGCTCAGAAAAAGAAAAAACGTGAACTGGGAGTGGATTGATGATCAAATTGAATCCTGGGTCGCGAACACTAATTCGATTCATGAGGAAGAAAGCAAATTTTTGGTTCAGCTAGCCTCATTAACCACAGAAAAAAGCGTTCTATTGAGTCTGACTCATAGTGATCATTTATCAAAGAATGACGCTGGTTATCAAATCCTTGAACAACCGGGAGCACGTTACTTACGAGACTTAGTTGACATTCAGCAAAAGCATTTAATGAATTATGAGTTCAATACAGCCTGTTTTGTAGAAAGACGTCTATTCCTTGCTCATTCTCAGACAATCACTTATTTACAAAGGGCTCATTTCCCATCTCACGGAAAACCCTTTTCGCTACGCTTAGACCTATCTCCCTCTAGGGGTAGTTTAGTTATAGGTTCTATAGGAACTGGACGATCTTATTTGGTCAAAACCCTAGCGACAAATTCCTATTTTCCTTTCATTACGATATTTGTGAACAAGTTACTGGACAAGAATCCTCCTAAATTGATTTCTGATATCGACAAGGTGGAGAAGAGTGACAATATTGATCCTAGTTATGATATCGATAGGGTGGAGAATAGTGACAATATCGGTCGTGACCTTGCTACGGAGCTGGATCTGCTCACTTGGAATGCGCTAACTACGGATAGTGAGATGAAGGCTCAAATTGACCGATTGTCTATAACTCTTCAATTTGAATTAGCAAGAGCAATGTCTCCGTGCATAATCTGGATCCCAAATGTTCATGATCTCGATGTGAATGAGTCCAATTCCTTATCCCTCGGTCTACTAGTGAACCAGCTATCCAGGGATTGTGAAAGATGTTCTCCTAGAAATAATCTTTTTATTGCTTCGACTCATCTTCCCCAAAAAGTGGATCCCGCTCTAATAGCTCCGAAAAAATTAAATACGTGTATTAAGTTACGAAGGCTTCTTAGTTCACAACAACGAAAGTCCTTTTTCACTCTTTCCTATACGAGGGGATTTCACTTGGAAAAGAAAATGTTCCATACTAATGGATTTGGGTCCATCACTATGGGGCCCAATGTACGAGATGTTGTAGCACTGACCAATGAGGTCCTATCAATTAGTATTACACAGAAGAAATCAATTCTAGACACGAATACAATTAGATCCGCTCTTCATAGACAAACTTGGGATTTGCAATCCCAGGTAAGATTGGTTCAGGATCATGGAATCCTTTTCTATCAGATAGGAAGGGCTGTAGCACAAAATGTACTTATACGTGATTGCCCTATAGATCCTATATCTCTCTATCTGAAGAAGAAATCCTGTAACGAGGGGGATTCTTATTTGTACAAGTGGTACTTCGAACTTGGAAAGAGCATGAAAAAATTGACGATCCTTCTTTATATTTTGAGTTGTTCGGCCGGATCGGTTGCTCAAGATCTTTGGTCTTTACCCGGAAAAAATGGGATTACTTCCTCTGGACTTGTTGAGAATGACTCTGATCTAGTTCATGGCCTATTAGAATTGGAAAGCGCTCTGGTGGGAT